CACGGCAACATACCAACATTCTTTTGGAAAAAAAAACAAAGAATTTCTCTTTATTCGAGGGAGATATGAGAGATATTTTATTCTACCACAAGGAATTTTGTGACTCTTTTCTTTCAAAATCTGACTTTTCTAAGATTTAATAATTCCTAATAGCGGGTTCCTTTTTTGAATTTCATTTTTTGTTGTTTGCTGTAGTCATTTGCTTTGGTAATTTGTTAACACCAATAAAGATAATAATGAATACAAAATAATGTCTTGGCTCATGCATAAAAGGCCATCCCCGGTACAAGAGAAGGTTCCATCGGAACAAAATTTTATTTTAGTTTGGGGTACCCCCTTTTTTAAGTGTAAAAAGAAATGACAAAAAGATATTGGAACATCGATTTGGAAGAGATGATGAGAGCAGGAGTTCATTTTGGACATGGTACTAGGAAATGGAATCCTAGAATGGCACCTTATATTTCTGCAAAGCGTAAAGGTATTCATATTATAAATCTGACTAGAACTGCTCGTTTTTTATCAGAAGCTTGTGATTTAGTTTTTGATGCAGCAAGTAGGGGAAAACAATTCTTAATTGTCGGGACAAAAAATAAAGCAGCTGATTTAGTGTCGCGGGCTGCAATAAGGGCTCGGTGTCATTATGTTAATAAAAAATGGCTCGGCGGCATGTTAACAAATTGGTCCACTACAGAAAAAAGACTTCATAAGTTTAGGGACTTGAGAACTGAACAAAAGACAGAGGGATTCAATCGTCTTCCGAAAAGGGATGCAGCTGTGTTGAAGAGACAATTATCTCGCTTGGAAACATATCTAGGGGGGATTAAATATATGACGGGCTTGCCTGATATTGTAATCATCATCGATCAGCAAGAAGAATATACGGCTCTTAGAGAATGTATCACTTTGGGAATTCCAACCATTTCTTTAATCGATACAAATTGTAATCCTGATCTCGCGGATATTTCTATTCCAGCAAATGATGACGCTATAGCTTCAATTCGATTCATTCTTAACAAATTAGTATTCGCAATTTGTGAGGGTCGTTCTAGCTATATACAAAATTCTTGATTAATAATAAGATAAATAAATCAAAATTTTTTTGAGGGAGGGGCTCCCTGTATTTCGATTTATAAAATCGGTTACTACTCCTGAATCATACAAAAGAAAAAGAGATAAAAAACAGGGGATATTGTGTGATTAGTTTAGTTGGTATCCAAAACTAAAATTAAAATTAAAGTAAATTAAGTAAAAAAGGGGGATCTTGAATCAAAATAATTTAAAGTTCTTATTTCTGTCAGAGGGCAATATGAATGTTTTATCATGTTCCATCAACACACTAATAAAAGAAGGGTTATATGAGATATCTGGTGTCGAAGTAGGCCAACATTTCTATTGGCAAATAGGGGGTTTCCAAGTCCACGCCCAAGTCCTTATTACTTCTTGGGTTGTAATTGCTATCTTATTAGGTTCCGCAGTTATAGCGGTTCGCAATCCTCAAACCATTCCAACTGACGGCCAAAATTTCTTTGAATTTGTCCTTGAATTCATTCGAGACGTAAGTCAAACCCAGATTGGAGAAGAATATGGTCCATGGGTTCCCTTTATTGGAACCCTGTTTTTATTTATTTTTGTTTCTAACTGGTCAGGAGCCCTTTTACCGTGGAAAATTATCCAGTTACCTCAAGGGGAGTTAGCAGCACCAACGAATGATATAAATACGACGGTTGCTTTAGCTTTACTCACATCAGTAGCCTATTTTTATGCGGGTCTTAGCAAAAAAGGATTAGGGTATTTCAGTAAATACATTCAACCAACTCCAATTCTTTTACCCATTAACATCTTAGAAGATTTTACAAAACCCCTATCACTTAGTTTTCGACTTTTCGGAAATATATTAGCCGATGAATTAGTAGTTGTTGTTCTTGTTTCTTTAGTACCTTTAGTGGTTCCTATACCTGTCATGTTCCTTGGATTATTTACAAGCGGGATTCAAGCTCTTATTTTTGCCACTTTAGCTGCGGCTTATATAGGTGAATCTATGGAGGGTCATCATTAACTTTTTTTTTATTCGTTGTTAGCCCAATTATAGAATAGTTGGTTTACGTTATGTAAGAAACACTTGTATATGTGATATTTGATATTGACTAGGTATATATGAGTTAAAAATCTATATAATCTGTCCCACTACGTTTGTGAATTTCGATTTAGATAGGGATTCCATTAGAAGTTCTTCCTTTTTATCTGTGAATTGGCTGAAAAAAGTGATAAAAAAAGAGCGAAGAATTCAAATAATGGTTCACAAAAAAGAAATGGCATAAAAAAGTCGTATATATATATATATATTATGAATTTAAAAAAATCCCGTGGATAGGAACTAATATCAAAGTAATTCTTTGATTCAATAATATTATTATATTAGTTCAATTTAATAGTTCAATTTAAGTTTTTTGTTTTTTTGGCTGGATGAATCTTAGCGATGACTTAATTATAATTAAGTCCTAAGTCATCGGATGATTGTATCATTAACTATTTCTTTATTTTGGTGTGAGGAACTTATCATGAATCCACTGATTTCTGCTGCTTCGGTTATTGCTGCTGGGTTGGCTGTTGGGCTTGCTTCTATTGGACCTGGAGTTGGTCAAGGTACAGCTGCGGGTCAAGCTGTCGAAGGTATCGCGAGACAACCTGAGGCAGAAGGAAAAATACGAGGTACTTTATTGCTTAGTTTGGCTTTTATGGAAGCTTTAACAATTTATGGCCTGGTTGTAGCATTAGCGCTTTTATTTGCGAATCCTTTTGTTTAATCCTATAAAAAATAAAATTCTGTATTTTTTCGTAGTTTTTTTAATTCTATCAAGATTTAACTCCTACAATTTTTCATCGAGACAACAATCCTTGGGAAGGACTAATTTGAGGATGGGGAATTAGTACATCGATTCGCTTTCTTCCTTCCCCTTATTCTTTTAGTTTAATGGAAACTTTTTTTTAAGGAATGTTGAGAAAAACAGAGGTTTTTTTGAAATTGACATAAAACTTGGTCTCAAATTCTAGCTTAATTCTAATAAGTCTCATTATTATTATTGAAAATTAAAAATTTTGGAAAATACATTTGTAAATAGAATAGGTTTTTTATTCTGTTTACAAATATCCAAATAGGGAAATTAAATTATAAATTATTAAATTAAATTTTCTTTTTTTTTTGAAAAAAAAAAGAATAAAAAAAAGGACAGAGTTCTTTTTTTATAGTTTAGCTAGACGAGGAGATTATATGAAAAATTTAACCGATTCTTTCGTTTACTTGGGTCACTGGCCATCCGCCGGGAGTTTCGGGTTTAATACCGATATTTTAGCAACAAATCCAATAAATCTAAGTGTAGTCTTCGGTGTATTGATCTTTTTTGGAAAGGGAGTGTGTGTGAGTTGTTCATTTCAAGAATAGGCTGGATTTACCCAGCGGCACTATAACTAGCAAAGAGTGCATAATCCCGCGAATTACTTCTGAATAAAAAAATCATATTTTAGAACCATAGCATTTCGTTATTCTTTGGTAAGTCTACTTTGATTCTCTATCAACCAAAATTAGGGACCATTAATTAACATGGTTAAAGCTAAACCGTTTTAAATTCAGATGCAACATGGTACTCTTTCTACTATAATGTAGTCTAATTAAAAATGTAGTCTAATTAAAAAATGAATAAGATTTTAAAAAATAAAAGTTCGACTTTTTTCGATATAAAACACTCATGTCGATAAAATTTTTTGAGTCTTTTTGTATAATGCAGAATGGATAACCTACGTATAAAGTAATAAGAATTCTTTGGATTTCAAGAAAAAAAACAACTTTGCTGACAATTATCAATTTTTATTGGTCAGAAGAATCCTCCTAATATTTTTGTCTTGGATTGTTGATCTTTTTCGATAAAAATATATATTGAATACAAATTGAATACAAAAAAATCGGGAGAGGATAGGCTCATTACATGAAAAATATGGGAATGAAAGTCTCATAAAAAATTGTATTGGAATAAGTGAGCATGAGAGCCAAATGAATCGAAAGATTCATGTTTGGTTCGGGAAGGGATTATATAACTTTTTTTATGAATGGAAAGATAATCTACTTTCATTAAATGATTTATTAGATAACCGAAAGCAGAGGATATTAAATACTATCCGAAATTCAGAAGAACTACGTGAGGGAGCTATTCAACAATTAGAAAACGCCCGAGCTCGCTTGCGTAAAGTAGAAACGGAGGCGGATCAGTTTCGCGTGAATGGATACGTTGAAATCGAGCGAGAAAAATTAAATTTGATTAATTCAACTTCTAGGACTTTGAAACAATTAGAAAATTACAAAAACGAAACCATTCTTTTTGAGCAACAAAGAACAATTAATCAAGTCCGAGAGCGGGTTTTCCAACAAGCTTTACAAGGAGCTATAGGAACCCTAAATAGTTGTTTGAGTAACGAGTTACATTTACGTACTATTAATGCAAATATTGGTATGTTTGGTACGATGAAAGAAATAACTGATTAGTCCTTTCCTTACAATTATGATAGGCATTATTTTTTTTCTTCCAAAAAAGAATTAGGACAATACTCATGGTAACCATTAGAGCCGACGAAATTAGTAATATTATCCGTGAACGTATTGAGAAATATAATAGAGAAGTAACGATTGTAAATACCGGTACCGTACTTCAAGTGGGCGATGGTATCGCTCGTATTTATGGTCTTGATGAAGTAATGGCAGGTGAATTAGTAGAATTTGAGGAGGGTACTATAGGTATTGCCCTTAATTTAGAATCAAATAATGTTGGTGTTGTATTAATGGGTGACGGTTTGATGATCCAAGAAGGAAGTTCAGTCAAAGCTACGGGAAAAATTGCTCAGATACCCGTGAGTGAGGCTTATTTGGGGCGTGTTATAAATGCCTTGGCTAACCCTATTGATGGTCGAGGTAAGATTTCAGCTTCTGAATCTCGGTTAATTGAATCTCCTGC